AATTAGAATAATTGATGGTTTACTTGGACTGATAAAATAAAGTATCAATAAAGTATCCAGGCTCCGTTCAGATAATTCCAAATTGGAAATGGTAAGAGTAAAGTAATAGAATGGGAGTGTAAATGTAGTAATATAAATATTCAATATAAAAAATAGAATAATATAGACTCATAATCTATTCTGATGATTACACAATTACCACTTGTATCGTAGGTTATCTTAGACTTACTCTAGGGATAATCTCAAACTGCCTACCAATGGAGTAGTATGATAAATACATCGAATAGTTTGGGTAAAGGTATGAAACAAATTGAAAAAAAAAAAAGAAGTGGTACTGAACCCATTTGCCCTATATGTGCAAATGGAATTCGGGCAAATCTTCCTCCGGAGTAGAACAAGAACCTAAAAGAATTGAAAGGGCTCATTCAGGAACAAGAAAATGACATCGTTATTTGAATTTCGATGAAACAATACATCAATGAGAAGTTAGTTTAATAAGTTCATAAAATTCTTTTTTATTTTATACATTATAGAATATAGGGAAGGAGGCCAAAACTCATGTTACAAAAAAAAATAGAAAAAAAAAAAGCAAAATGCTTTATTAGAAAAACAAAAATCTGTAAAAAAAAAAAGAAATAGGACTGGAATCGACACATTGATTTTTGTTTTTTCGCAATTATTTCGAACCGTATGCATTCAAAGGTGCACGTACGGTTCCTCAGGGATAAAATTTTGCCCTAATCAACCGACTTCATCGAGAAAGATTACTTTTTTTAGGCCAAGAGGTTGATAACGAGATCTCGAATCAACTTGTCGGTCTCATGGTATATCTCAGCATAGAAGATGATACTAGGGATCTTTATTTGTTTCTAAACTCTCCGGGCGGATGGGTAATACCAGGAATAGCCATTTATGATACTATGCAATTTGTGTCACCGGATGTACATACAATATGTATGGGATTAGCCGCTTCAATGGGATCTTTCATTCTGGTCGGAGGAGAAATTACCAAACGTCTCGCATTCCCTCACGCTTGGCGCCAATGAGTTTTTATTTGAGAAAAAAAGAAGACTATGCCTTCGCTGTATCGAATATGAATCAAATAAAGAATAAGTAATAATAGCATGGCACTTCGAGTTCGATATGAACAAACCATTATTGTTTTTTCTAACATGAGATTTTGTATCGAGATAGTAGTATGAAAGAAGGGTTCTTCCCAATTTGATCTTATGTGTCAAGAGTAAATTTCAGCGTCACAAACCATTTTCTTCCACACCAGAAGTCTCTTTCTTATCTTTCTGTTATGAGAGAAAGAGTAAAAAAAAAATGGACAAAATCATTTGATCCTTCTTGGATCGTATCAAAAAGAAACTTTGGGATTGCTAAACCACAGATGAGATAAATATATAAAGCAACAGAACCATCATAGTATTTTTTTTTTACTACTATGAAAGGAAGGGTGGTAAATGGATCATTTAACGATTTGAATTGTATGGGTTCTCTTTCTTCTTTTCTCGATAGAAGAAATTCCATTGCAGAGCCGTATGCAATGTACAAAAGATGCCCGTACGGTTGTTTCATTCTATTTTTTCTTGTTATTTTAATTCCCCCTTACTTTAACCCAATCGTGCGAGATAGAGATAGAAGAACCGTTCATTATGTTATATCAATATCATCAGGGTTATGATTCACCAACCTGCTAGTTCTTTTTACGAGGCACAAGCAGGGGAATTTATTCTGGAAGCAGAAGAACTATTGAAGCTTCGCGAAACCCTCACAAAAGTTTATGTACAAAGAACGGGCAACCCTTTATGGGTTATATCCGAAGATATGGAAAGGGATGTTTTTATGTCAGCAACAGAAGCCCAAGCTCATGGCATCGTTGATCTTGTAGCGATCGAAAATGAAAATACTGGTGGGGATTTCGTATAAATATAGAATTCCATTTCAAAATTTGAATTTTCTGTGTGAATAGAAATCATTCATAATAATCAACAATCAGGTTGAGATCGATCTAAGCCAACCCGCTCTATTCTATCTAGAATGAGATTCTATAGACACAACATGCCAACCATTAAACAACTTATTAGAAACGCAAGACAGCCAATAAGAAATGTCACGAAATCTCCCGCTCTTCGAGGATGTCCTCAGCGTCGAGGAACATGTACTAGGGTGTATGTGCGACTCGTTCAGATCATGAGTTTGAAAAAATGCAAAAATTTTGTCAAGTATAAACGACCACTACTAACGAATTAGGATAGATAGAGTGGATTTAATTGACTATTATATAAAAATGATGATCTATCATCTACATCTACGTATTATGTTATGGAATTTATGGTTTCTATTGGTGCAAATCCAATCACTCCGTTTGAGATGAGAAGCAATTCTCCATTGGTAGCAAATAGTTATCCATTAAGCGGAGGAAATAGTCTTATAAGAAGTAAAAAGGTTATGCTCCTATTTTTGAAAAACGGACTAACAGGGTCAGCTACCTAGCCAACTTTCATAATTAAATGCCGTCACTGTATGGATAGCTTTTTTGTGAAAAGGACTATTACTTTCTAATTAGAATTGAAAATTGAAAAAAAAAAGAATTCTAATTGAAAAATGGATGGGTAGAGCCAAAGAGTGTGAACTATACAAGTTCACAATAAAATTTGATGAAATGAAAGAAGAGGCTCCGGTGTATAGAGAGGACCTCACCGTTTCAAGAGTTGCCATAAAAACGAGGGAACCCACTATTCTTTTTTATTTAGTATTAGTAGCAGTCAAATTTCTTATTTCCAGGCGAGATACCTGGAAGAAAGAAAAAATCGTGGTCGGGAAGGTCATAGTCGCAAAAGCCATTGGAATTTATATTTTATATATCGGAAGAATCCGTTTTGTTATTAATCGACCGGAGGAAAAGGATGACTGAAAGAAGAGAAATCTATTAGTTATTCAAGAAAGTTTCATTTGATTCAATGACCAGAGTTAAACGAGGATATACAGCTCGGAGACGTCGAAAAAAAATTCGTTTATTTGCATCAACCTTTAGAGGGGCTCATTCAAGACTTACTCGAATGACTACTCAACAAAGAATGAGAGCTTTGGTTTCCTCTCATCGAGATAGGAGCAGGAAAAAGAGAGATTTTCGTCGTTTGTGGATCACTCGGATAAATGCAGTAACTCGTGAGGATAGGCTATTCTATAGTTATAGCCTATTCATACACAATCTGTACAAGAGACAATTGCTTCTGAATCGTAAAATACTTGCGCAAATAGCCCTATCAAATAAGAATTGTTTTGATATGATTTTCAATAAAATCATCAATCCAAAAGAAAATATAAATCAAATAAAGGAAGAAAAAAATCTTAAGAGTTAAAAGAATCTACTATATAGGAAACAAGAATGATTGAAACAGAATTTCCCGGAGAATAGACTCCGGGAAGATAGAAGAAAAAAAAAAATTAAGATTTGAGTAGTAGGAATAAACGAACATCTTTCAATAAAAAAGATTTCTTCCCCATTTTTCCTTTTTTATAACACAAGAATCAAATCTGGATTCTAGTTTTTTGAGCAAAACATTAATCTGAGCTTGAATTCCGATTGGAGTTTTGAGGAGTATATCTATTTATTTTTAGTTCTAGGACCAGTAGTTCTAGGGATCGATTCCACTCTCTCCAATTGTTTCTCATTATTACGAAAAGGTAACGAAGATAAAATACGAGCTTGTTTTATAGCAATAGTAATTAATCGTTGTTGTTTCAAGGTCAACCTATTCACTCGTCTAGATAAGATTTTTCCTTGTTCACTAATAAATCGACTAATTAAACTCATGTTTCTATAATCGATTTGATCCCCCGATCCAATTGGGGGTAAACGCCTACGAAAAGATCGCTTGGATTTACGAAAAGGTTGTTTGGATTTATCCATGGTTTGCTTATTCCTTGTTTGTTTATTCCTTATATATAAAATATAAAATAATCTAGAAAATACAATTCTCTTTTTTTCTTATTCATTTCAGATCCGACCCAAATAGGATTTGGTTTGTATTATATATGTTAAGATGTAAAGTTATTACTCTTCCCGCTCTTGGAAAAATCACACACGCATTCTGCTCCATCTATTTCTTTATTTCCCCATGAATAGTATACTTTTGACAATAGCGACAAAATTTTCTCAATTCTAATCGATTGGGTGTATTGTGTCGATTCTTTTGAGTAATATATCTAGAAATGCCCGGCGATTCTTTATTGACACCCTTTCGAACACAACAGGTACATTCCAAAATCACTAGAATTCTGATATCTTTACCCTTGGCCATGAACCTCCTTTTCATTTTGGATCGACTTCACTTTATAATTCCCCTCATTTTCTTTTGTATCCGAACCAAATACAAAAGAAAATAAGAAGAAAAAATATAGATTCTATATCTAGATTAATAAAAGTTACTAACTAGAAATGCAATTTGTAAATATTTTTATTTTTGAATTCATTAATAGAAGAATATAGTAATAATTAAGTAATACAATTTTTTCTAACTAGGGATTATTCCTATCCTAATCTCAGTATTTTCTTCTTTCTATGTTAGAATTTCGCGCCCCTAGACTGGATTCACTTTTCCATTTCTTTTTCCAAAAATTCTATCGTAGATTCACTCTATTTTGACTGAGGTTCGATACACTTTTTCTTTCTTTTTTCTTTAGGATAGGAAAGAAAAAGGGAACGAAATTGGAGCCATGTTGCGTAGAATTGTATCTAAAATCTTCTTCATTTCTTCACATATAAATAAAAGAATTCAATCAGAATGAAAAAAAGGGAAATGACAAGGCATCTGGAAATAAACGATTAATTTCTATTAATAGACCTGCTAAAGACCCAAACCATAGAGTGGTTAGCACAGGTGCCGTGGAGAGATATGTTTTTATATCTCGCATTGAAAATCCTCCTTCTTCTTTTATTTTATATTTTCTTTTTTTCTTGTATATTGTAATACACATATAGTCCTAGTTTGATATTCTAATACATAGATCATAGATAACCCGATCTTGTAGTTCAAGATCATTTTTTTTTCGCGAAATGAAATTAGAATTCAGAATTACTAACTAAAATGCATATGTACAATGACCCAGCAGATAAAATTTTGTCGCCCCCTAAAAAAGAAAAAAAAATGACAAGAACATTCTCTACCTATATAAATAGGTAGAGGAAAAAAGAAGGATGTGGAAAACAAGACATGGATTTTATACAATGACACTGTACAACAATTTTGAAAAGGGATGTAGCGCAGCTTGGTAGCGCGTTTGTTTTGGGTACAAAATGTCACGGGTTCAAATCCTGTCATCCCTACCTATTCTTTCTCCTATGGACAGTTACGAGGGCTTCATTGAGTAAGATCGGGCAAAATAGAATCTTTCATTTTTACATACTATATGTACGCAATATCCCTTTTGGGGATAAAAAAATACTTTTCTTTACAATCGTATTTACTCTTATAGGATATAAGAAAGCGCTCTTAGTTCAGTTCGGTAGAACGCGGGTCTCCAAAACCCGACGTCGTAGGTTCAAATCCTACAGAGCGTGATTCCGTTTATGTTATGTTGAATTACAATGAAAGAACTTAACAAAACAAGGTAGAATTGCAACTTAAATTCGACCTCCTACAAGGAGGAGGCCCATCAAAAAAAGAGATGTTACTCAATCAAAGGTCCAACTGATCACCGCGCCTGTATTGTAAATATGCAGTTACAAATAATCCTGTTAAAGTAATAGGAATTAGACCTAAGACAATTCCAAATAAAAAAACTTCAATCATTTCAATTTGTTTTAGGGAATAAAAAGAGAGGTAAGATCTATCCTTAAATATTAATCTGAATTATACGTGAATCTCAATGACTAGAAATTTGCAATTGACGCGGGAAAGAACCATAGAATACCTGAAATGTAATATTCGGAGAGGCTTTGGTTTTTATTTTTGTAAATTTTTATGGAATTTCATTCATTTCAAATAAGTTGTATCTTGTTCAAACCAATAAATAGAGCTGGGGTTATAGTTGAAGCAGCCAGTAAAAAACCGAAATAACTAGTTAGAATAGGCATGAAAGAGCAAAATGAGATATGTTCTTTTACTACATATATGAATAAAACATTTACCTAAGTCTCAATCCAGATACGACGGTAAGAAAAACTAATGGAAAGAATTCGTTTAGTTTCCATTGAAAGTTCTTGATTCATCAGTCATTATAGACGGACACTAAAAAAAGAGAAAAGATAGATAAGGTGATATAGGTAGAATAAGGGGATTCATTAGCTGTACCATTGACTGATCCTGTGATTGCGAATATTTGCAATATTCCAAAACGGAATTCTATTTCAGTTTAAGTAGTTTTGGAATAGAATAAAAGAATTCAATTTGAAAATAACCTACATTTTGATTTTTTCTTTTTCACATTTTTGATCTAAGGACTTGATATTCTTTTTTACTTTTTTCATTTGAACTCATTGGATTCAGTACAGTAATATAATAGGTTGTTGCCCTTTAGATTTGGAAAGAGGAAAATTGCCCCACGAAAAAAAAAAAGAAAACCTTGACTAAAAAAAATTGCAAATTATTGAAGATTTTCATTTGATTTTATTTCTTTATTTGAATTTGATTTCGGACCCAACTCGATTAAAAGAAGAGCAACTTCCATTACCCTTTTAGGTTCTATATTCTTTCTATATTAAGGATTTTGTATTGTAGTTCCATAATGAAAGAACTCTTGGGGGGATCTAATGTAACAACAGTTGCATCATAAATATGGATTGATCCAACGATCTATGTTTTTTTTTTATTTTCGCAAATATTAAAAATACTAAAGAAAAAAATAAAAGAATAATAAAAAATAGGAAATCTAATTCTAATATATTAATTCCAATGAACCAATTAAAAATGAAATAGTAAAGAATTAAATAGATAGGGATAGTAATAAGAATTTCTATTTAGAATAGTAATACTAACTTCAGTTTATAAGTTAAGTTAATACGTTCAAAGTGAAATAGTATTAGTATATTTATTGTATGAACGACCAATTACTTTAATAAGATGAAAGTATGCAAAAAAAAAAGAAAATATGAACCCCAAAAGGGGTTTATAGATTTCATATAACATATAATGGAATTGTATGAATATAATGAGATCTTTCAATCATGATATCTCTCATTACTTATTAGAGCCCATCCATTAAAGATCTTTACTTTCCATTACTATGACGAAGCCACTAATGTAAACCTTACTTAATCTTAGAATCTTATATTCTAAGGAAAATAGATTTATACATAGACAAGGAAGATATAGCATTACCTTTTGGCACTGATCGAGACTGCGTTGCTGCGCTAGAGGAAGGATAGCTATACTGATTCGGTCTACTCTAAATAAACCTTTGGTACAAAATTGACGATCTCACAAAGATTCAGTATCAGTAGTTTTAGATTTACTGATTCCATCTTTCACGGAATCGGCCCGCCTTCTTTTT